AATAATGGAACAATTCCGTCATAGAGATAGGGGACATAATTCACATGGATATAGTAAGTCTCGCTTGGGCTGCTTTAATGGTAGTCTTTACATTTTCCCTTTCACTTGTAGTATGGGGAAGAAGTGGACTCTAGAGTTACTACTAATAAAGTTGAGGAATCAAACTGTATCAATTATTTTATAGATCGTTTTGCAACGCGTTTTGAACTTTTTCAAATAAAAATATCTTCATTTCCAAATTCCATTGGATTCTAGTAGAGTAATGTATGATATGACTAATACTCTTTCAATCAAAGAGATATTTCAATGATTCCCATGTTTGTATTTCGAAAGGAAAGGGATACAGATGAGAGGAAATTCATTCCAACCTAATTCTTCTGAAATTTTCTAACGGGCTTTTACCAGAATTAGAATTATAGATGGATACTGAGGAAGACCCGACCCCTTTTTTTTTGATTTGATTTTTTTCTTTCCCTCTTTACTGTTCAAGGAGGAAGTCGTTTTGGTAAATGTATACCCACTTTCTATGAGAAAGAAAACAATATAGACATAGCATAGTGGTTGGCTAACAAGATACTATGCATAATAAGATCTTGACTTGGGCGAGTCACATATTTATTGCGCACTTACCGCTTGTTTTATTAGATTTTTAAAATTTTTGATACTTTATCAACCCATTTCATATCATGGTTCAAGCGTTAAAATCGGCGAGGTTTACTATTTATTTTATTTCTTTTCGAAATCTGAAGAAGTGCCCATAGAACTCCTGTCAATGGCTCAATCAATTATTTCTTCGAAATGCTAAAAAAACAGATTACTACATGTTTTTCTTAAGATATGCCCATAATGCTTTTTCTTGATTCTTTCGATAGATCCCGAAATTCATATTGGATGGAAATAATAAAAAATCTAGGAATTAGAACTCTAAGAGTAAGACGATTATTTCAGAGTGATCGGAACAAATAGATGTATCAAAGAAATCGAATTTGATGCTATGTCCATTCCATATATGAAATTTATATCTACATATATGAAGATAATATTGGAGATTGATCTATATTAAGCCTTTCTCTTTATTGTAAAGTACAACTTTACAACTTTATACACTACAATAACACTAATAGATAGTATGGTAGAAAGAAAGATTTCATCTATTTCTTTCTTACCATACTATCGGATCTCATAGAGCCGATTATAGTCCGCTCATTTCATTTAAGACGCGAAATTGGAATCCTTTTCGTTTTATTTCTTCAATCATTGATAAGAACTCAGAAATCAAGTTTCATTCAAATTAATTAATCATTTTGACTAACTGTTTTTACGTAAATGATAAGTAGAAAAGCAGTAGGAACTAGAATGAACAGTGCAGTAGCAATAAATGCAAGAATATTTACTTCCATAATCTCATCTTTTTTTTTACTTCACAATAACTCGGGATTTAATCCCATAGAGATAATAAATCTTTCGCCTGTAAATTCAATGAATGAATTACTTCTCGATGATCTTGAATCGGATCAATATCATGAATAACAATATCTGCGCTATCAAATGAATTCGTCGTCGAGAATTGAATAGTATAACATAGGAAGATCTTTTATCCATACCGAATCCAAAATGGGATTCCTGAACCAATCAAAAATTCCTTGATTTATTATTATTTTTTCTTCTTTCTTTTCTATAACCTACCTTAGGTTTTCCTTGTACAATCATCTGATGAAGTATCATGTGACCACCCTTTCATTTCCATTAGTAACAAACCCAAACAAACAATAGAAGCGAAATGGAAAAAGAAAGGAGTTAAGTTCTAAGCTCTGTTTTTTTTTTTTAATAATCTAATTTTCTTGGAAGACAAAGAAATGTGATAAAGATGAGTCCCGGTATAAAAGATCTAATATTCCATCAAATTCACTATTTTTTTTAGGCTTTGTTCTTTCTTCGATGGGACCCCTAAAAAAATAGAAAAATAGGAAGGAAAAAAAAAACAAGGATCTCCTCTTGGGAATGAAATTCTGCTCCCTGTCCTCCCTTTCACAGAAAGGGGAGAGATGAATTGATGTATTTATTGGATCCTTCGGGACTGACGGGGCTCGAACCCGCAGCTTCCGCCTTGACAGGGCGGTGCTCTAACCAATTGAACTACAATCCCAGGGAAATAAGGGATCTAGCCTAAATTTAAATTCTTTTTTATTCCTCTGTATCAGGTATTTCTCAAGGACAAGGGGGTTATACCATCTCATGGTAGATTGGCGAATTCTTGGGCATTATTGGGCCGAGCTGGATTTGAACCAGCGTAGACATATTGCCAACGAATTTACAGTCCGTCCCCATTAACCGCTCGGGCATCGACCCAGGAAGAATCCATTTTAGGCTTATTGGTAATCCATAATCAACTTCCTTTCGTATTACCCTACCCCCAGGGGAAGTCGAATCCCCGCTGCCTCCTTGAAAGAGAGATGTCCTGAACCACTAGACGATGGGGGCATACTTGCCCAACCGTCAT